CCCTCTTTAACTTCTATTCGCACAGACTGAATATCTTTTATAAGAAATCGTAGGAAGACACGACGATTTTTGCCGGGAAATCCCCAACGAAAAATACCCACTATTCCTTCTTTTCTATCGAATCGATCATAACCACTACCCACATTCCACGAAATTGTACACCATAAGTAGGCGCTAATAAAAAGACCCGCGAACCCATAAAAAGACATTACGAGCCCTTGTGGAAAAAAAATGATTTGTTGAGATGGAAATAAAGATATCAAATTTTTACCAAGATAACTGGAAGTTCCAACCAATAAGAAGCCTGATGAACCTAAAAAAAGGATAATGGCCCAAGAAAAATTACTTATTTTTCGAGACCCCCTTATAAGTTCTATCCATATATGTTCTGATCGCCAACTCATACTTGATCTGATTTCATTTTATTGGAATTGAGAGCATAGCCCAATGAATTTGACTTTACTGTATTTTGTTTCCGAAATAACTCTCATCAACTAGCACTATTTTGATGTGAACCCTTAGGAAAAATGCATAAAATGGGTTAGATGGAAAAATGCCTCTTCACTTTATGGCCCCACTAAGGTAAGGATATCGGCATACATATTAATACATAGACCTTCCATTTCCGACATCCGCCAATCCTTATTCTAGTTGAAAATAGCTAAAAGAAATTTACCCATATAGCATTTTCTGTATGTATAAGAACTCTTTGATTTATGTATGTTCTATTTCTATTAAGCGGAAACCCCATGTTATACCATACTAAGTTATACCATACTCAAATAAATAGATATTTATTTTATCTAAGTTATCTAAGTTAAAAAAAAAAACAAGATAATGAGATTGAGTCCTATCAGAGATCTAAACAATCTTGTTTTTTTGAACATAAAGAAATAAAGAAGCCATTGCCATGGCCGGAAATACTAGGCCCACTAAAGGCACAAAAATAGAGGGAAAGTTGAAAGTTATCATAGAATGAATACCTCGATTTAATTTACTATTTGTACCTGTTATTATTATATTGTTTCTATTGTTATAAAGATATCTTGTAATAATTTTCATTAGAAAATGAAAATTCCTTATTAATACGATTCTAATTACTATTTTTGTAATTATGAAACTTTCATTTTCATATAGATCGAAGTATATATCTAAATGAGTATATATAATAAGTGCAAGGAATGTAGAACTAAATAAATGGACTTATTCATCTTTCGACACGAAAAATATGTATGAAAATTTAGTTGATTATTATTTTTTTTTGTTCTTGTCTTCTAATTTAATAAAGAAAAGGTTTTTTACAAATTACTAAAAGATTTCTAGACTTCTTAGTAAAAATTCAAATATAGAAAAATACACAATTATATATTTTCTATATTTGATTTGAATTTCTTATTTTATTAGATAATACATACGTAAGAAGAACTTCGCCTAATTTCACAAAAGCAAGAATTCATTCTTTTATAGAGGCTTGCTGATTCGTAATCATGAATATTAGTAAAAAAAAGAAAAATTATATGCAACTGGTGATTATTTCTAGAATTTGATCTTATAGATCTTAAGTCACCAAAAAAAAATTGTTCTTCTTTTTTTGATTCCGATAAGCTAACTACGTGTTTACTAAAAAAAACAAATTAAACGGAATAGTCTTTTAATTTTGATTAAAAGGAAAAAAGGCGTGGAGTTGAAATAACTCACTCAGAACGCTTTTTAAAAGATTACGTGGTACAATTAGATCGAATAAGCCCTTCTGGAATAAATATTCAGCCGCTTGTGACCCTTCGGGTACTGTTTTATTCAATGTTTGTTCAATTACTCTTTTACCCGCAAATGCAATGTAGGCATTGGGTTCGGCAATAATGATATCCCCCAACATACCAAAACTAGCTGTCACCCCACCCGTAGTCGGAGATGTAAGAATTGGTACATAAAATAGTTTTTTATTTGATTGATAATCGTATAAAGCAGAAGATATTTTAGCCATTTGCATCAAGCTCAAACTTCCTTCTTGCATACGTGCACCCCCAGAAGCACACACTATAACAAGAGGTATAAATTTTTTGGTAGCATACTCGACCAAACGGGTAATTTTCTCTCCGACTACAGATCCCATACTACCTCCCATAAACTGAAAATCCATAACCCCAATTGCGACGGGGATACCATTTAGTTGGCCTATACCTGTTTGAACAGCCTCAGTTAACCCTGTCTTTCTTTGATAAGAATCAATACGATCTTTATATGGCTCCTCCTCCGAATGAAATTCAATGGGATCCAGAGATACCATGTCTTCATCCATAGGATCCCAAGTGCCTGGATCAATCAAAAGTTCGATTCTCTCTGAACTACTCATTTTCAAATAATATCCACATTGTTCACAAATATTCATTTTTGACTTCAAAATTTTCTTATAATTTAATCCATAACACTTTTCGCATTGAACCCACAAATGCCTGTATTTTTGAGTTACATCGAGATTATTATAACTTTCTCTTATAGT